GAAATAAGTAAAATAGCTAAACTAAAATAGAATATAGATTCTACCGCATTACTTATTCTACTGGGTTTTACGGAGCCTTAACATGATTGACTCTGATCATAGAAAAGATTCTTCTTCAAGTGAACCAGCCTATCCTCTGTATGGGGCTTACGCAGTGGTTGGAACAAAGACACATTTGGTTATTAATTCCAATATGGCAGATAAGGGCATATATCTGCACGGCCAAATCAATAGTTCAAGTCACACACTCCCATAATCCATTTTTCTCTCAGGAGAATTCACTTCAACTATTCATGTTAAATAAAAAAACAAAAATTTTTAGAGTTGAAGGGAAATATCCAAATACATGTCTTATTCTTTTCAATAATCCATATTTGTAGCAATGAAATACTATTTTTGTTCCTCCCCCAAGCAATCAATGGTTGATTACAAATATCGAGAATCAATATTCTCTATAAATTACTCTCTATAAAGGACCTGAAATACCTTGCTTACGTATCATTGGAAAGTGCATTAACATAAATACAGCAGTAAGAAGAGGTAATACAAAAGTGTGTAAACTATAAAAACGAGTCAAAGTGGATTGGCCTACACTAGCACTTCCACGTAATAACTCTACCAAAGGCGATCCTATTACAGGAATAGCTTCCGGCACGCCTGTTACAATTTTGACTGCCCAATAACCAATTTGGTCCCAAGGTAAGGAATAACCAGTTACACCAAAAGATGCCGTCAATACAGCAAGCACTACGCCTGTAACCCAAGTCAATTCTCGAGGTTTTTTAAAACCACCAGTGAGATACACACGAAATACGTGCAGGATCATCATTAAAACCATCATACTTGCTGACCATCGATGAACTGATCGGATTAACCAACCAAAGTTAGCTTCAGTCATTATGTATTGAACAGAAGCAAAAGCCTCAGTAACGGTTGGACGATAGTAAAAAGTCATAGCAAACCCCGTAGCTACTTGTACTAAAAAACAAGTAAGCGTAATTCCTCCTAAACAATAAAATATGTTAACATGAGGAGGAACATATTTACTAGTTATATCATCTGCAATCGCCTGAATCTCGAGACGTTCTTCAAACCAATCATAGACTTTATTGAGATAGGTAAACCAGAAAGACTCCCCCTCCAAGAACCGTATATGAGAATTTCATCTCGTACGGCTCAAACAGAACCACCAAAATACGAGTTCAAACAGATATGTGTAATAGAAACTTCTTAATCCTATGATTAAAGAGTTTTTGACCTGACCATACGAAAAAATAAAAATTCGAAAACTCTTCTTTGTGGTTATAATATCAAAATATCAAGTCGGCTCGTTCCTTTTTTGGTGTTGATTGTTATGGGCCTCTTGAATCTTCTATTTACCCATTTTTATTTTCTTTGATTTTGTATGTAATGTAGCCTTATTGTTGTTTTCTTTATTATTGATAGAAATTTTCTTGTTACGATCCTACAAACCGATTGAAACCTCAGATTCGTACTAGAACCACGATGATTTATTTAATAAAACCTTCAAACTAAGCCCAAAGATTCTCTGAGTAAGAACCGTTGTATCATCACTTATTCAATCAATAAATAGAATCAGTAAAAATCCAAAGAAAGGTTTATCCTTTGATCAAATATAGATAAAGAATTTGAAAGAAGAAAAACCTTTCAATTTATACCTTATAACTCTTTGAAATTTTTTGGAGTCCGATCACGAGATCTGAATATTCAGTATGAATCATAGTTCTAATACTTCGTAATCTATTTCATACATTCCGTGCTACAGATACTATAATAAATACCTGACGAGGTATAAAAGCATCTCTATCAAGACGACAGATCCACTCTCTGTACTATCATATAGGATCAATTCTAACAAGTCGCACACTCATATTCCAGAAATATAGAAATAAATAAATTTCACGATCGAACTCTGAAAATAGACTAGAATAAAAAATCTGAGAGAAAAATGCTTCATTTTGTATTCAAAAGCTAGGCCTTATTGTTTCTTATAAATCTAATTCATTGAAATTCCATCTAGTAAAATGGAAGAATTATAAATCTCCAAAATAATAGATAGGAATACTGCAAATAGAGCCATTGCGATACCCATTAGAGGAGTGGTTCCCCATCCCGGAGCTACTTTACCATATTCGGAATTCAATGGTTTCAATAAATCCCCTACAACAGTTCGTCTTGGACCAGATCGAGAACCACCCTCCACGCTTTGTGTAGCCATAAATTGAATCCTATTTGTATTAATTGAGATCTGTTGACTTTGTATACCATTCCGCTGTAAATAAATGATCTTATCATAGATCCACTGTGGTCTTGAAATCATATAATAATGGAAACAGCAACCCTAGTCGCCATCTCTATATCTGGTTTACTTGTAAGTTTTACTGGGTATGCTTTATATACTGCTTTTGGGCAACCCTCTCAACAACTAAGAGATCCATTCGAGGAACACGGGGACTAAAAGAGCCTCCCAATATTGGGAGGCTCTTTACCTCTTTATTTCAATTAAGATATCAAAAAATCATTTTACCTTTTTAGTTTGAATTTTCGGCGGTTCTCGAAAAAAAATAGCGAAAAAAATTATTCCTAAAGTTGAGACTAAAAGGAATGTATAAACCAATGCTTCCATAAATTCAATTGTGGTTTACAATTATAGCTTTCATACCTGTTTATTTTGGAGCGTCTCCCGGATAAAAAAAGACCAAAATTCAAAGAAAAGGTGGCGATTCAAATTAAGATATCTACATACCCTATGGAAAATTACAAAAATAAAATAGAGGCGAAAACTAAGAGATCAAATATTGTATCAGACTACTTGTCTTTTTGTAGTTGGATCTCCAAGTTTTTGGAATGCTCCAAATTCCACTTGAGCATCTAAATCTGGATCAATCCCAGCAAAAACATCCCTGAACAAAGTTCGAGCACCATGCCAAATGTGTCCGAAGAAAAAGAGCAGAGCGAACGAAGCATGTCCAAAAGTAAACCAACCCCTTGGACTACTACGAAAAACACCATCGGATTTCAAAGTAGCACGATCTAATTCAAAAATTTCGCCTAATTGAGCACGTCTAGCATATTTTTTGACAGTAGCAGGATCACTATAACTGACTCCATTTAGTTCACCACCATAGAACTCAACAGTTACACCTACTTGTTCGACACTATACTTCGACTCTGCCCTTCGAAAAGGAACATCGGCTCTAACAATCCCATCTCCGTCTACCAAAACAACTGGAAATGTTTCAAAAAAAGTAGGCATACGGCGTACAAAAAGTTCACGCCCTTCTTTATCTCTAAAGATAGGATGTCCTAACCATCCAACAGCTATTCCATCCCCGTTGTCCATCGAACCTGCTCTGAACAATCCACCTTTTGCAGGATTATTGCCAATGTAATCATAAAAAGTTAATTTTTCGGGAATTTTAGACCAAGCTTCGGATAAATTTTGATTTTCGTCTAGCCCGGCACTAACTCTTCGATATATTTCTTGCTGGAAGTATCCTTGATCCCATTGATAACGAGTGGGACCAAATAATTCAATCGGGGTAGTTGCTGAACCATACCACATAGTTCCAGCAACAACAAACGCTGCAAAAAAGACAGCAGCGATACTACTGGAAAGAACAGTTTCAATATTTCCCATACGTAATCCTTTGTATAAACGTTGGGGCGGACGGACGCTAAGATGAAATAGGCCCGCCAATATGCCCAATGTACCCGCTGCAATATGATGAGAAGCTATTCCTCCCGGAACAAAGGGATCAAAACCTTCCACACCCCATGCTGGACTTACTGGTTGTACCTTTCCAGTTAATCCATAAGGATCGGAGACCCATATTCCAGGACCAAACAATCCGGTTACATGAAAAGCGCCAAACCCAAAGCAAGCTACCCCTGAGAGAAATAAATGAATTCCAAAGATCTTGGGCAAATCCAAAGATGGTTTTCCTGTACGCTCATCAAAAAATATTTCTAGATCCCAATACACCCAATGCCAAATAGCTGCTAAGAAACACAAGCCAGAAAACACAATATGCGCCCCAGCCACACCTTCATAACTCCAAATACCCGGATTGCTTATAGTTACTCCTGTGATATTCCAACCACCCCACGAATTGGTTATTCCTAAACGAGTCATGAACGGTATAACGAACATACCTTGTCTCCACATCGGATCAAGAACGGGGTCAGAGGGATCAAAAACTGCTAATTCATATAGAGCCATCGAACCAGCCCAACCAGCAACCAACGCTGTATGCATTATATGGACAGACAGCAAACGACCGGGATCATTCAATACGACGGTATGAACACGATACCAAGGCAAACCCATGGAAATACCCCTTTATTCACGAAAAATAAACACTATGTAACTTTATTGCACTGGAAAAACTATGTTATGGATCTCCCTTTTTAAGTGGAGAAAGAATTACTATTTTTTTTTTCTATTATTTTTTTTTAGTATTTTAGTAATAATATAACAATTCTGTTTGTAGGAACAAAAAAAAGAGAAGCAAATCTATTTTATACCCGATAAGTACCAATACGCAACGGGTAGCTGACTCCATTTTCTATGAACGAACACATAGAAATTTGTTCATCATTCAAAGGACTTATTCGTAATAATTTTACTCTATTCGATTTGTCTTCCTTAATATTTTATATATTTCTTTTTTCTATTTTTATAAAATTTTTCTAAATTCTAAATAGAAATTCTAATAGAAATCCACGTATAAAATATTACAAAATATTACGAAAATATTAGTAAATTATAAAGGTCAATATTCTTAAAACAAAAAATTCATTGTTACGTTTTCATCTCAAAGTGAAATAGAGTACTTAATCTTTTTTCTTTCGTTTAATGCCTATTGGTGTCCCAAAAGTCCCTTTTCGACATCCTGGAGAAGACGATTCACTTTGGATTGACTTATAGTGCGACTTGTCAGATATATTGGGTCATACGGAATTCTCCCGTTCTCTCACCCGATTGAGATATCCCTCTGTTTCGCCCAAGAAAGATTGATTAAATCATCAAAAATTTGAAGCGTGAAGTGCAATCAAGTTCAATTAAATCTATGCTTTTGAGGTACTCAAATTAATATTATCAATTAGAATACTTTATGGTTGCCTTGTTTAGACCAACAAAATGAAATATCCAGACTCCGTTTAGCAAATCCAATTGGTAATATATCTATTATCATTACTACTTGTATCATATTCTATATTAGAAATTTTTTATAAATTTTGATTCGAACTGAAAATCATATTCAATCGAATAAAATAATATAATGAATACGTCAAATATTTGACAGAAACGTTAAATGAATTAAAAAAAACGAAGTTGTAACAAAAAGACGCGGTATTAGAGCATTTGCCCTATATGTGCAAATAAAAATCGGGCAGATCTTTACTCGGAGTAGCGCACAAACCTAAAAGAATTGAAGAAGCCCACTCAGGAACAAGAGAATGCCATCGTGATTTGAATTCAATCACGATGAACGAATACATCAATAAGAAGTTAATTTGATAAGTTTAATTAATTTTTTTGTAAGTAAACGCGTCAAAACTCATCTTTCTTAAAAAATAGAAGAAAAGCCCCCGCATTCAAAATAAATATTCAAAATAAAGGTTAACAAAGTACTCACTATCAAAAAAAAGCAGGGCTAGAATCTAAACATTGATTCTTTTTTTTATTTTCGTTATTTTTGGTGAACCGTATGCATCAAAAGGTGCATGTACGGTTTCTAGAGGATAGAATTTTATCCTAATCAACCGACTTTATCGAGAAAGGTTACTTTTTTTAGGTCAAGGTGTTGATAGTGAGATCTCGAATCAACTTATTGGTCTTATGGTATATCTGAGTATAGAGAGCGAGACCAAAGATTTGTATTTGTTTATAAACTCTCCTGGCGGATGGGTAATACCCGGAGTAGCTATTTATGATACTATGCAATTTGTGCGACCAGATGTACAAACAATATGCATGGGATTAGCTGCTTCAATGGGATCTTTTATTCTGGTCGGAGGAAAAATTACCAAACGTTTAGCATTCCCTCATGCTTGGCGCCAATGGGTTTTTATTTGAAAGAAAAAAAGCTATGCCTTCGCCATATGAAATATAAATATTAAGTAATAATAGCATGGCATTTCGAATTCGATATAGATATAAGAAATTTTTTTTAAACATTAGATTATGTATCGAAAGAGTCGTATGGGATATTAAGGGCCTTTCTGATTTTATTCTATCAGGAACCTCTTTCAGCGTCACAAACATTTTTGTTTTCGCACCGGAGGGCTCTTAACACTATTTATGTTATGAAAGAGTACAAAAAAAAGGTTCTATTATTATTTAATATAATATTATTTTTTTTTTTTCAACTAAAAAAAAAAGAAACTTTGGGATTGCTAAATCACTGATAAAATAAAGCAACGGGACCACCATAGTATTTTTGCTTTTTACCTCTTCCCAAAGAAAGGGTGGTTATTGGAGCATTTACTGATTTAAGCCTAGATTTTTTTCGATGAAAGGTAAAATAAAAGTGAATTCTAGTTTGAAGCCGTATGCAATGTACAAACAATAACAATGCCTGTACGGTTGTTCAATTCTATCGTCTTTTCTTATTCTTTTTTATCTCTTCCCGGACCCTTCTTATTTATTATATTTATATTATTTATTATAATATTTATATTATGGGAGCTAGACTAAACCTTTTTTTCTTATATGATCAGGGTAATGATTCATCAACCTATTGCTGGTTTTTATCAGGCACAAATAGCAGAATTTGTCCTGGAAGCAGAAGAACTACTGAAACTGCGTGAAATCATCACAAGGATTTATGCACAAAGAACGGGAAAACCCTTATGGGTTGTATCCGAAGACATGGAAAGAGATGTTTTTATGTCAGCAACAGAAGCCCAAGCTCATGGAATTGTTGATCTTATAGCAGTTGCATAAGAAATAGAAGAAATTTCATGCAAATCGCGATTTGATATTTTTTTTTACCGAAATTTCGATTTAATATTCTATTAATTTAATATTCTATTATTTAATATAGAAAAAATTCAGAATCATACGGTTACGATCGATCTAAACCAGCCCATTATGCATACGATCCAAAATGCCAACTATTAAACAACTTATTAGAAACACACGACAGCCAATTAGAAACGTTACCAAATCCCCCGCTCTTGGGGGATGTCCTCAGCGCCGAGGAACATGTACTAGGGTGTATGTGCGACTTGTTTAGATCATGAGCTTGGACAAAAGAGACAAAAGAAAGAAAAAATTTTTCCACTATCTATGTCAGTACGGATGAATAGGATAGAATAGAAGAATGCCTTTCATTATCTAAAAAAAAAAGATCTATCACATTCGTCTATTGTGTATCAAATTTATGGTTTCATTGGTGCAAATTCAATCACCTCAATTTTCAATTTAAAACAAGAAAGAATTTCCCATTGGTAACAAATGATTATCCATTAAGCAGGGAAAATCTTATTAAAAGTTAACAGGCTGAAAATTTATGCCCCTACTCTTGCAAGAACGGACTAAGAGGGTCAACGAATTAGCCAATCCTCATAATTAAATACCGTTACTATAATAGATAGATTTCCTTGTGAAAGACCTATTACTGGAGAATTCATAGGTAGAGCAAAAGAATGTGAACTGTACACGTTAACAATAGCATTGATTCAATGATTAAATGCAGGAGGGGCTCCGGTGTATAGAGAAGACCTCACCGTTTAAGAAGTAACCATAGAAACTATGGAACCCACTATTTATCTATTTCTATTTACTGCTTATTTATTATATTTTTGTTTGTGTTTGAGACCTAATATCAATACAGTTTCTTATTCTTATTTCGAGACGAAATGTCTCCAAAAAAAAAAATAAAAAATCGTGGTTGGGAAGGTTATAGTAGCAAAAGCCGTTGGAATTATTATTTTATACATTGGAAAAATCCGTTTTGTTATTATAGAAAAGGGGAAAAAGAATAACTGAAAGAAAAGAAACCAATTAGTTATTCATCAAAGTTTCGTGTACTCAATGACCAGAATTAGACGAGGATATATAGCCCGGAGACGTAGAACAAAAATTCGTTTATTCGTATCAAGCTTTCGCGGGGCTCATTCAAGACTTACTCGAAGTATTACTCAACAAAAAATAAGAGCTTTGGTTTCGGCCCATCGGGATAGAGATAGACAGAAAAGAACTTTTCGTCGTTTGTGGGTCACTCGGATAAATGCAATAATTCGCGAAAACAAGGTATCCCATAGTTATAGCAGATTAATAAATAATCTGTACAAGAGACAATTGCTTCTTAATCGTAAAATACTTGCACAAATAGCTATATTAAATAGGAATTGTCTTTATACGATTTCCAATGACATTAGAAAATAAGGAAATTGTAAGGAATCCATAGAATTTTTTACATGGAATTTCTTGAAAAGAAATTCCGGGAAGATAGAATAGAAATGAAGGTAGAATAGAAACTCGTACGATAAAATATGATGATAATATGATCAAGTAAAGTAGTCAAACTAAACAAAACATTCAATAAAAAAAAGTTTATTCTCCCCCAATTCGTTTTTTTTCTTACGACACGAAAATCAAATTTTGATTTTCATTTTTTTTTTTTTGAACAAAACATCAATCTATGGTTCAATTCGAATTGGAATTGTGATCCCATTTCAATTTGAGTAAGCCTATTTTGCTTGCTGGTTCTAAGATCAGTAGTTAGAGTGACCAACTCGCTTTTTTTCAAATTGTTTTTCATTATTAAGAAAAGGTAACAAAGATAAAATACGAGCTTGTTTTATAGCAATAGTAATTAATCGTTGTTGTTTTAAACTCAATCTATTCACCCGTCTAGATAATATTTTTCCTTGTTCACTAATAAATCGACTAATTAAACTCATGTTTCTATAATCAATTCGATCCCCCGATTGGATCGGGGGCAAACGCTTACGAAAAGATCGCTTGGACTTAGGGAAAAGTCGTTTGGATTTATCCATGGTTTGTTTATTCCTTATTTCAAAAATCCTATTTCGTTCAATTGGATCAAAAATGATTTCGAATTCAGAAATAGGATTTGTTTTTTTTTATTTAATTTCTATTTTATATATATATATTTAATTATATATTGAATATTTATTATTTAATATTTTTTTTTTTAATTATATTCAATTTTAATTAAATAATTAATATTTAATTATTTTAATTTTTATTATTTTAATTATATATTTCTATTAATATAATAATATTCTATTTAATAGAATATTTTAATTAATAGAATATATTTCTATATTTATTTAAAATATTTATTTAAAAAAAATCTAGTTATTTATATTTATCTATATATAGAAATAGATATAATTCGAATTTCGAATATATATTATCTTACTATAATATATATTCGATAAGATTCTATAGGATTCTTTCTATACTATATTATTCTATACTTAATATCTTCTTTATATTATTGTCATCTTCCTTGAAAAGGTGACACGCAAGCGATAGATTCCATCTATTTCTTTATCTCCCCGTGAATTGTATGTTTGTAACAATAGGGACAGAATTTTCTCAATTCCAATCGACTGGGCGTATTGTGTCGATTCTTTTGCGTAATATATCTCGAAATGCCTGTTGATTTATTATTAACACTCTTTCTCTTTCGAACACAACCGGTACATTCTAAAATAATCCTTACTCGAACATCTTTCCCCTTGGCCATAAACCTCCTTGGGATTTTGGGATTTTTTATTCATTCAACTCTTCTATTTTCCGATCTGAAGGAACGAAGAAAGGAAGGAAAAAGAAGTGAAGTTGCTAACTAGAAATCCAAATTATCAAAAATTTCATTGCAACTAATATAGTTCTAATTATATTAATAATAAGTAATACAAAGATTTTAAACTCTATCTCAATTAGAAGTTTCGATGAGAATCACAGTAATTCATTTAAGCGTCTTGTAGAATACTGTTACACTAACTACATTTCTAACTACCTTCTCTTAATTTTAATTTAATTGAAGTTACTTTCACTGGAAGCGCGGACCCCGAGTTCCGAGTTTTACTGAAGTTGAATCCACTTTTTTTTCTTTTCTAACTTATTTAAATTAAATAAAAAAAAAGAGGAGGGGGGTAGTAATCACAGATATTTAATTGTATCTCTAATCTTCTTCACCCTCTCCCCCACGCGTTGATAACTAGAATGAAAAAAAAGGCAATGTCAATCCATCGGGGAAAAAACGATTGATCTCTATCAATAGGCCTGCTAAAGACGCAAACCATAGAGTACTTATTAACGGTGCCACGGATAGATATGTTTTTAGATCTCGCATTTTGAATCCTCCTTCTTTATTGTTTCTTTATTGTAATAACTACTCTTTATTTTATTCTATTCTAATACATAATTCTAATAGATACAGAATCCGATTCTATGTAATTCAAGGCAACTTGCATTTGTTTTGTACACGGAATCTCTAATTCAAATTAAAATAAAATGTACAACAATTTCATAGATAAGATTTTCCTTTTCTTAAACTTAAAAAAGAAAGCGCCGCCTTTTTTCTCGAGCATTAACGAAATTTGCGTAAGTTTCTTATTATATAATATATGATATGAGATCAAAAAGAAAAAATGATAATGGATATCAAAATGAAATAAAGTATGTGGAAAACAAAACAGGTATTCTTTACAATAACATTATAAATGAATTACAAAGGGATGTAGCGCAGCTTGGTAGCGCGTTTGTTTTGGGTACAAAATGTCACGGGTTCAAATCCTGTCATCCCTATCGATTACTTCGTCTCTGAGCAATAACAAAGGATCAATTGAGATTAATTAAAATTGAAAATGGGACATATACTCTTACTCTCAATTTTTAATATATATCATATTCTCTATATATAGTATAAGCAGTCAAAATCGAGTAGAGGTAAAAAAAAAAAGACTCTTTTTTACTTAAAGTCTCCTTTTTTGTGATTGAGACAAGAAAGCGCTCTTAGTTCAGTTCGGTAGAACGTGGGTCTCCAAAACCCAATGTCGTAGGTTCAAATCCTACAGAGCGTGATTCTCTTTTTGGTTTGTTAGTTCAAAATTTATACGGAAAAATAGAAGAGCACTCTGAATTTGACCTCCTCCTTTCTTTAATCCGAAGAAGGTCAAAAAAAGCACGGTGTTAATTAATATTAATCAAAGGTCCAACTGATCACCACGTCTATATTGTAAATATGCAGTTACAAATAATCCCGCCAAAGTAATAGGAATTAGCCCCAAGACAATTCCAAAGAGCAAAACTTCAATCATTTCAATTTTTTTTTTGAAAAAGAGAAAAAGAGAGGTAATATCTATCCTTAAATATTAAGCCATATTGACCAGAAATCTCAATAACCAAGAATTGGAAACGGACACGGTAAAGAACTAAAGACTAGGTGGAATAGTACAGAAAATTTTTGTTTTGTTTTTATAAACTGTTCATTCAATTAATTTCAAATAAGTCGTATCTTGCTCAGACCAATAAATAGAACTGAGGTTATAGTTAAAGCAGCTAGTAGAAAACCGAAAAAACTAGTTATAGTAGGCATGAAGGAGCTAAATAAACTTTTTTATACATATGCTTGTAAAGCAAAAGCACTTTCCTAAGTTCAATTTTTTGAAAGATAGGAGCATAAAGAAAAATACAAAATGAAAGAATAAGTTCAATTGAGAATTTTTTTATTGATTTTTTTTATCAATCATTTATTAATCATTATCATAATAAATTTTCCACAGCACTAATAAAATAAGAGTGGTAGTGGTATAGATAGAAAAGGAAATTAATTTTTCATCTATACCATCTACTTAGACTTTCGTAATTCCGAATCAAATTAAGAGATTCATTAGTCAATTCTTGCGAAATAAAATAGAAAACAAATATTATTAATATTAGAATAAATATTCTAGATTACTATATTAGTAGAATTAGATAATTAGTTGAATATATTCTATTTATATTAAATTGAAATTGTATTATATTTCTAGTTTTTATTATATTAAATTAAAAATTGAAACTCTATTTCTATTAAATAGATAAATTTTAATTATATTCTATTTCTAGTAAATTCTATTAATATTTAATTCTATTAAAATAATTAATATTAAAATATTTCTATTGCAAATTTCAAATTAAAATATTCAATTCTATTTTGAATTTTTTATTTGAAATTTTAACTAATTCTATTTTCAATTATATTACTTATTTATTATTCAAATTCTTTTTTATTTTATTAAATAAAATGAAAAAAAATTCTATTATTCTATATAATAAATATTAATTCTATTATTAATTAATTCTATTAAATTCGAAATTAATTAGATTATTAAAATGAAATTATTAATTATTAAATTAATTAACTTTGAAATTAATTAATTTAATAATAAGTTGAATAACTTAATTAACGAGTTAATAAGTAATAAAATAATTAACTTAAACCTTACTA